ATTGAAAATTTCGGATTATACCGAGGAAAAGAGAAAAGAAAGTGAGAAAAAAAAAGAAAAAAGAGAAAAATACAAAAGTGAAGAGAAAGGCCGAATAGCAATAGCAGAAGCATGGGATACCTTTATATTTGCTCAAATAATAAGAGGGTGTCTATTAGTAAGCCAATCATTTTTTCGAAAATATATTATATTACCTTCATTAATAATAGCTAAAAATATAGTGCGTATGTTATTATTTCAAGTTCCCGAATGGTCCGAAGACTTCAAAGATTGGAATAAAGAAATGTATGTTAAATGTACCTATAATGGTGTTCAATTATCAGAAACAGAATTTCCAAAAAATTGGTTGACAGACGGTATTCAGATACAGATTCTATTTCCTTTTTGCCTTAAACCTTGGCACAGGTCTAAGCTACGATCCCCTAAAAAAAATACGTTGAAACTGAAGCATACAGGGCAAAAAAAAGAGTTTTGTTTTTTAACAGTTTTCGGAATGGAAACTAACCTCCCTTTTGGTTCTCCCCGAAAACGGCGTTCGTTTTTTGAACCCATTTTAAAAGAACTAAAAAAAAAAATTGTAAAATTGCAAAAAAAGTTTTTTCTAGTTATACCGTTTTTAAAAGAAAGAACAAAATTCTTTCCAACCATCTCAAAAGAAACAAAAAAATGGGTCATAAAAAGCATTCTATTTCTAAAAAGAATAATAAAAGAACTTTCAAAAATAAATCCAATTCCATTCTTTGGATTAAGAGAAATCTCTGAATTGTGTGAAACTAAAAACGAAAAAGATTCGATAATGAGTAATTTGATCATTCATGAATCGTCCAGTCAAATTCTATTTATGGATTTAAAAGATTCCTCATTGACAGAAAAAAAAATGAACGATCTGGCTGATAGAACAACCACAATCGGGAATCAAATAGATAAAATTAGAACAGAGCAGAAGAAAGGATTTTTCACTTCGGAACTAAATAATAAAATAAATATTAGTTCTAATAAAAGAAGTTCTCCTGCTAAACAAGTACCACCAATAAAAAATATTTTGAAGAAATTAAAAAGAGGAAATCTTCGATTTATCCGTAAATCCTATTTTATTATAAAATTTTTAATTCAAAGGATATATATAGATATTGTTCTATCTATCATTTATATTCCGAGGATGAATACACAATTTTTTGTTGAATTATCAAAAAAAAAATTTGAGAAATACATTTCCAATAATGAAACAAATAAAGAAAAAATAAATAAACCAAATAAAAATACAGTTCGTTTTATTTCAACTATAAAAAAGTCGACTTTTTATATTAGTAATAAGAATCAAAAAAGAATTTTTGACTTATCCTCCTTGTCCCAAGCATATGTATTTTACAAATTATACCAAACCCAACCGATTAACCTGTATAAGTTAAGATATGTTCTTGAATATCACGGAACCTCTCTTTTACTTAAGAACGAACTAAAGAATTATTTCGAAGAACAAGAAATATTTCATTCTGAATTACGCCAGAAAGATCTTTTGAATTCTGGAATGACTCAATGGAAAAACTGGTTAAGAGGTCATTATCAATATGGTTTATCTCCGATTAGATGGTATCGCGTAGTACCCCAAAAATGGCGAACTAAAATAAATCAAGAACGTATGAATTATAATAAAGATTTAAACAAAAGCTATTCTGAGGAAAAAACAAAACAATTAATTCATTCCAAAAAATTAAATGATTTTGAATCAAATTCATTACTGAATCAAAAATATAACTTCCAAAAACACTATAGGTATGAACTTTTCTCATATAAATCTATTAATTATGAAAAGAAAAAGCATTCATATATTTATGCATCACCATTACCTATAAATAATAAAGAGAAAATTTCTTATGATTACAATATAGATAAGGGTATATTATATAATATTTCAGGGGGTATTATTTCTATCAAAAATTATCTAGGAGAAGAGGATATTATGAATCTGGAGAAATTTTCCGATAGAAAATATTTTGATTGGAAAATTTTCCATTTTTGTCTTAGAAAGAAAGTCGATATTGCGTACTGGGTAGATACCAATGGTAATAATAAAAAAAAGGCTAGGACTGGGTTTAATAATTATCAACTAATTGACGAAATTACTAAAAAGGGTCTTTTTTATCTTACAATTTCTCAAAATCAAGGAATCCAAACAGCAAAAAAAAAAAAAAACCTTTTTGATTGGATGGGAATGAACGAAGAAGTACTAAGTCTTCCCATATCGAATCTGAAACTTTGGTTTTTCCCAGAATTAACCCTCTTTTATAATACATATAAAATGAAACCGTGGATCGTATCAATAAAATTACTTCTTTCAAATTTGAATGGAAATGAAAATAGTATTGAAAATCAAAATATCAATAGAAAAATAAAAGGAAATCCTTTTAGAGTTTTAAATGAAAATAAAATTAGTGAATTAAACAATCGAAATCACGAAGAAAAAGAATCTGCAGGCCAAAATAATCTTCAATCAGATGGACAAAACCAAGAGAATCTTGGATCTCTTCTCTCAAACCACAAAAAAGATATTGAAAAAGATTATACAGACTCAAATAGGAAAAAACGTAGAAAGAAAAAGCAATACAAAAGCATCGCAGAAGCAGAGCTTGATTTCTTGTTAAAACGGTATTTACGTTTTCAATTGAGATGGAATGAGTCTGCAAATCAAAGAATAATCAATAATATCAAAGTATATTGTCTCCTGCTTAGGTTGAGAAATCCAAAAGAAATTGCTATGTCCTCTATTCAACAGGGAGAAATGCGTTTGGATAGTCTGACGATTGAAAAGGATTTAACTCTTACAGAATTGATGAAAAGGGGCACCTTAATTATCGAACCGGTTCGTTTGTCTATAAAAAATAACGGACAACTTCTTATCTATCAAACGGTAAGTATTTCATTGGTTCATAAGAGCAAGCTCCCCATTAATCAAAGATACGGAAAAAAAAGATATATTGCTAAAAAAGAAATTGAGAAATACATTGCAACACCTCACAGAATGAACGAAAATAGGCACAAAAAGCATTCTGATTTCTTTGTTCCTGAAAAAATTTTATCCACTAAACGGCGGAGAGAATTAAGAATTCTAATTTCTTTCTATTCCTGGAATAGAAATGATATACAGAAAAATACAGTCTTTTTCAAATACATAAAAAACTCTAGTGAAGTTTTGGATAAAAGCAAAGGAGAGAAAAACAAACTAATTACCTTAAAGTTCTTTCTTTGGCCTAATTATAGATTCGAAGATTTAGCTTGTATGAATCGATATTGGTTTGATACCAATAATAGCAGCCGTTTTAGTATGATAAGGATACATATGTATCCACGATTCTAAATTCGTTAATTTAATATTTAATAATAAATACCCTTTTCATCTGCATTCACGCTATTTGATAGATGAAAGAAAGAGATGCATACATAAATTATTTTACATTCCATTTTAATACCTGAATACTAATTCGATGTACGTATCAATTTAGATCTATAAATCAATCAACAGAATCTTCTTATTTTTTATTTGGATTTTTGAAGTTAATAATAGTTTTCGCTTTTTTTGAGTGTAGAAATCTATCACGCCTTCCTATTCGTATCCAAATAAAATTGAAAATTCATCAATTTTATTTACTATTTGAAAACAAATTAGTTGTAAAATTAGGAGTTCGTAAAGAAATTGAGATTTTTGTATATACAAAATGAAATTTAGTCACATTATTCTTACTGATTGGTAAAATTTTTGAATTTTTAAAATAAAAACAATAAAGGATAGAAGGTTGCATTTTATGGTAAAAAAGTCATTCATTTCCGTTATTTCAAAAGAAGAAAAAAAAGAAAACAGTGGATCTGTTGAATTTCAAGTATTTACTTTCACCAATAAGATACGAAGACTTACTTCACATTTGGAATTGCACAGAAAAGATTATTTATCTCAGAGAGGTCTACGTAAAATCCTAGGAAAACGGCAACGACTTCTGTCTTATTTGGCAAAGAACAATAAAGTACGTTATAAAGAAGTAATTAGTCGGCTGGATATTCGGGAATCAAAAACTCGTTAAATTGAAAAGTAACTTGAATTATTTGATTTATTAGATCTTGAATTTTGATGAACTTCTTTTTGGTTTCAGCAATTCATGAAAGAATGAATCGAGGAATAACCTATGAATGTAACAACTACAAGAAAAGACCTCATGATAGTCAATATGGGACCTCACCACCCATCAATGCATGGTGTTCTTCGGCTCATCCTTACTCTAGACGGCGAAGATGTTATTGATTGTGAGCCGATATTGGGTTATTTACACAGAGGGATGGAAAAAATTGCAGAAAACCGAACCGTTATACAATATCTGCCTTATGTAACACGTTGGGATTATTTAGCGACTATGTTCACAGAAGCAATAACGGTAAATGGACCAGAACAGTTAGGGAATATTCAAGTACCTAAAAGAGCCAGTTATATCAGAGTAATTATGTTAGAGTTGAGTCGTATAGCTTCTCATCTCTTATGGCTTGGCCCTTTTATGGCCGATATTGGGGCACAGACACCTTTTTTCTATATTTTTCGAGAAAGAGAATTAGTATATGATCTATTTGAAGCTGCCACCGGTATGAGAATGATGCATAATTATTTTCGTATCGGAGGAGTAGCCGCTGATCTACCTCATGGCTGGATAGATAAATGTTTAGATTTCTGTGATTATTTTTTAACAGCGGTTTATGAATATCAAAAGCTGATTACGCGAAATCCTGTTTTTTTAGAACGAGTTGAAGGGATAGGCATTATTGGTCGAGAAGAAGCAATAACTTGGGGTTTATCAGGCCCGATGCTACGAGCTTCTGGAATACAATGGGATCTTCGTAAAGTTGATCATTATGAATGTTACGACGAATTTGATTGGGAAATCCAGTGGCAAAAAGAAGGAGATTCATTAGCTCGTTATTTAGTCCGAATCAGTGAAATGACAGAATCTATAAAAATTATT